ATTCACGAATCATTTAGTCAAATTCGATCTACAAGTTGGACAAGTTCTTCATTGACAGAAAATAAGATGAAGCATTTGATTGAGAGAACAAGTACAATTAAAAATCAAATAAAAAGAATCGCAAAAGAGAAAAAAAAAGTAACTCCAAAAATCAATAATCTTAGCCCTAAGAAAACAAGTTATAATCTTAAACGATTCGAAAAATGGGAAATATTAAAAAGAAGAAATGCACGATTAATCGGCAAATTCCATCTTTTTTTTCCATTTTTTATTGAAAGAATATACACAGATATTTTTTTCTCTATGATTAATATTGCTAGAATTAATACAGAACTTTTTATTGATTCAACAAAAAAAATTATTGATAAATCCATTGATAATAATCAAAGAAAACAAGAAATAATTGATAAAAAAAAAAAAAATTCAATTCTGTTTATTTCAACTATAAAAAAGCCACTTGATACAATTTTTAATAATAATAAAAATTCACATATTTTTTATGACTTCTCCTACGTGTCACAAGCATATGTATTTTATACATTATCACAACTTCAAATCAATAACTCGTATAAATTAGGATTTGGTAGCCAATATAAAGGAATCCTCCCCTTTTTTAAGCCTGAAATAAAGGATTCTTTTGAAACACAAGGAATTATAATGGTTTTAGGGGATAATAAACTTCCAAGTTATGAAAAAACTCAATGGAAAAAGTGGTTAAGAGGACATTATCAATACGATTTATCTCAGATCAGATGGTCTAGATTAATACCAAAAAAATGGCGAGTACATAGGCGTCGTGTAGCTAAAAAGGAAAATTTAAGGAAATGGCATTCAGATCAAAAAGACCAATTAATAGCTTTCAAAAAAAATTTTGAAGTATATTCGTTAAATAATAAAAAAGAAAATTTTGAAAAATACTATAAATATGATCTTTTAGCATATAAATTTCTTACTTATGATTATGAAAAGTTTTGTTATAGATCTCCATTTAAAGGAAATAAGAACCAAGATATTTTTTATAACACGCCTAAAGAAACACTTTTTTTTATGTTCAAGAACAGCCCTATTGCAAATTTTCTAAGAAAGGTCAATATTCTATATATGGAAAAAATAGCCGATAGAAAATATTTTGATTGGACAATTCTCAATTTTGATCTTAGAAAAAAAGCCGAGATTCAGGCCTGGATCACGATCGATACCAATAGAAATCAAACTACTCAAATTCGTACTAATAATTATCAAAAAGTTCCCACCAAAAATATTTTTTATCTTATGATTCCAGAAATAAATCCACCAAACTCACAGAAAGTATTTTTTGATTGGATGGGGATGAATGAAAAAATGCTAAAGGGTACCATAGGGAATCCTGAACTTTGGTTCTTCTCAGAATTTGTCTTTCTTTCTAATGCATATAAAACGAAACCTTGGTTTATACCAAGCAAACTACTTCTTTTAAATTGGAATAGAAATATAATGAAAATAGTAGTGAAAATAAAAAGATCAATGAAAAGGAAAAAGTTCTACAATCATCAAAAAAAAAGCATCGAAATAAAGAAGAAAAAAAAACCACAAGCCGAGGAGATCTTGAATCCGTTCTCTCACAACAAAAAGATATTGACGAAAATGATACAAGATCAGACATCGAAGAAGGAAAAAAGACAAAACAATACAAAAGCAAGACGGAAGCAGAAATAGCTTTATTCCTGAAACGTTATTTGCTTTTTCAATTGCGCTGGGACGATGCTTTGACTCAAAGAATGATTAGTAATATCAAAGTATATTCTCTCCTGCTTAGACTAATGGATCAAAAAAAAATGACTCTACCCTCGATTAAAAAAAGAGAAATGAGTTTGGATATAATGCTAATTCAGAAGAATTTAACTCTTACAGAATTGATAAAAAAAGGAATATTTATTATAGAACCCATGCGTCTGTCTGTAAAAACGGGTGGACAGCTTATTATGTATCAAACCTTAAGTATTTCCTTGGTTCATAAGAGTAAGCACCAAAAAAATAAAAAATACCAAGAGCAAAGATATGTTTCTAGGAAGAATTTTGCTGAAGTTATTTCACCACATCAAAGAATAACTGCAAATAGATATTTTGATCTGCTTATTCCTGAAAATATTTTCTCCGTTAGACGTTGTAGAAAATGGAGAATTTTCATTTATTTGAATTCTTTGAATAGAAATGATGTAGAAAAAAATACACTTTTTTGGAACGGAAAGAAGGTAAAAAAAAGCAACCAAGTTTCACATGACAATAACCATCTTGAGAGAGATAAAAATAAATTAATGAAATTAAAGCTATTTCTTTGGCCTAATTATAGATTAGAAGATTTGGCTTGTATGAATCGGTATTGGTTTAATACCAATAATGGAAGTCGTTTCACTATGTTAAGGATACATTTCTATTCACGATTGAAAATTCGTAGATAATAGAATTTTTCTATATAGCCTATACCCTATAATATGATATTATTATAGGGTATGTTATATCAAAGCAAAGAAAATACACAGATCACATGTCTTATCTCACATTTCATTTTAGTATTCAATATGAAAGGAATAGTGTTTCAATTAGATCTTGAAATAAATCAACAGAACTTTCTTCATTTTACATCTAAATTCTTCGATGGGAAAATGTACCAATCCCTTTCTATCCCTATCGAAATCCACTCCCCAATTGGATTGGTTGAGTTGAATTCGGAAAAAATTAGGAGTTCATAAAAAAATTCGATTCGGATTAAATTATTGTATATACACTATGCAATGCAAATAAATCGCATTATTATTATTGATCGGAAAAATCCATATCTGTAAAAAAAAAAGGGGAAAGGCAAATTTTTTTATGATAAAAAATTCATTAATTTCGGTTATTTCTCAAAAAGAAAATGAAGAAAGCAGAGGTTCCGTTGAATTTCAAGTATTAAGTTTCACCACTAAAATAAGGGGACTTACTTCACATCTGGAATTGCACAAAAAAGACTATTCATCTCAGAGAGGTTTGCGTAAAATTTTGGGAAAACGTCAACGGCTGCTGAACTATTTGTCAAAAAAAAATATAGAACGCTACAAACAATTAATTGGTGAGTTGGATATTCGAGAGATAAAAACTCGTTAATTTAAAGTGTGATACCATTTGAGCTCAGTCGTTTCCATTTTGATGAACTTCTTTTTACTTTAAGCAATGCATGGAAGAATTATTAAGGAAAAAACTTATGATTGCGCCAACTACGAGAAAAATCTAATGATAGTCAATATGGGCCCTCATCACCCATCAATGCATGGTGTTCTTCGACTTATTGTTACTCTCGATGGTCAAGATGTTATTGACTGCGAACCCATATTGGGTTATTTACATAGAGGGATGGAGAAAATTGCGGAAAATCTAACAATTATACAATATTTACCTTATGTAACGCGTTGGGATTATTTAGCTACTATGTTCACAGAAGCCATAACCGTAAATGGGCCCGAACAGCTAGGCAATATTCAAGTACCTAAAAGGGCTAGCTATATCAGAGCTATTATGTTGGAGTTGAGTCGTATCGCTTCCCATTTGTTATGGCTTAGTCCTTTTATGGCAGATATTGGGGCACAGACCCCTTTCTTCTATATTTTTCGAGAACGAGAGTTGATATATGACCTATTCGAAGCCGCTACTGGTATGCGCATGATGCATAATTATTTTCGTATCGGAGGAGTCGCTGCTGATCTACCTCATGGCTGGATAGATAAATGTTTGTATTTTTGCGATTATTTTTTAACCGGGGTTGCTGAATATCAAAAGCTTATTACACACAATCCTATTTTTTTAGAACGAGTTGAAGGCATAGGCATTATTGACACAGAAGAAGCACTAAATTGGGGTTTATCAGGGCCGATGCTACGAGCTTCCGGAATACAATGGGATCTTCGTAAAGTCGATCATTATGAGTGTTACGACGAATTTTATTGGGAGATTCAATGGCAAAAAGAGGGGGATTCCTTAGCTCGGTATTTAGTACGAATCTGTGAAATGAAAGAATCAATAAAAATTCTCCAACAGGCTATGGAAGGAATTCCAGAAGGACCCTATGAGAATTTAGAAACCCGCTGCTTTGATAGAATAAAAAACCCCGAATGGAATTATTTTGAATATCGCTTATTAGTAAAAAACCCTCTCCGACTTTTGAATTGTCCAAGCAAGAACTTTATGTAAGAGTCGAAGCACCAAAAGGAGAATTGGGAATTTTTCTGATAGGAGATCAGAGTGTTTTTCCTTGGAGATGGAAAATTCGGCCACCCGGTTTTATCAACTTGCAAATTATTCCTCAGTTAGTTAAAAGAATGAAATTGGCTGATATTATGACAATACTAGGTAGTATAGATATCATTATGGGAGAAGTTGATCGTTGAAATGATAATTAATACAACAGAACTACAAGCTATCAATTCTTTTTCCAGATTGGAATCCTTAAAAGAAGTCTATGGGGATCATATGGATGCTTGTCCCTATTTTGACTCTTGTATTAGGAATCACACTAGGTGTACTAGTAATTATTTGGTTAGAAAGAGAAATATCTGCAGGGATACAACAGCGTATTGGACCCGAATACACCGGGCCTTTTGGAATTCTTCAAGACGGTACAAAACTACTTTTCAAAGAGAATCTTCTTCCATCTCGAGGAGATACTCGTTTATTCAGCACAGGACCCTCCGTAGCAGTCATATCCATTTTACTAAGTTATTCAGTAATTCCTTTTAGCTATCGCTTTATTCTATCCGATCTTAGTATCGGTGTTTTTTTATGGATCTTTGTTTCGAGTCTTGCTCCGGTTGGACTTCTTATGTTAGGGTATGGATCAAATAATAAATTTGGTGGATTATGGGCTGCTGCTCAATCAATTAGTTATGAACTACCATTAACTCTATGTGTATTATCAATATATCTACGTGCGATTCGGCGAGACACAAAATTTCCCCTATTTCTTTTCTTTCTGCCAAGTTTTATTTCTAGAAAGAAAGTAAAATGATTTGAATAGCTATTTTTTCATTTATCATTAGGGTTGATGAACTAAATCAGATAGTTATATGAGTGAAATCAAACGGCTTAAAAATTGACTAGTAAGGGAATTCAATCTCATTTTCTATGTACAAGAATTTAATAAAAGTAAACATAAACAGTCGATACTGTTTACCCCAAGCTTGGTTGATTAGTCATCATGGCTTGAAGCGGGTTTAAAAAATCAACTGTATGGGGTTTTTATTAGCTATTCCGGTAGCTATATTACCTTAATGTGAGATTAAAAAAATAAGTGGATGGTTAGGAAGACCAAGATACACAAAGGATCTGTAATGGAGATTTTGTAAATTATCCAATAGGATAGTTCTTTATAAAAAAGTAATTCAAATTGGGTCTTTAAGTTCGTAGAAATAATTAAAAAGTACTCCCCCAGATTTCGATCCAGAGTATCTTCCTATCCACCGATTAAGTAAATAACTATCAAGAACGAAGAAATTTTTGACTTTGAGTAATGTCACTTTTTTTTGATATTCATAACTATTTCTTTTAATTAAAGAAATATCATTTTTGTTATGTAACGCAATGTCTAATTCTTTTTCGTAATCGAAAATGATAACTTAAAATATCTATGTGATATTCTTCTAATTATAAAAATTCTTTTTTATTCAAGGATAAAGTTATTACTCAACAAAGAAAAATGAAAATTCTTAAAAGATAAGATCAATTCAGAAGCACTTTTTTATTCCATCGGTCTAATTCTAGGCTCTAGGATAAGCGTTTCGTTCTCTATTGATCCTACAATCAAATAACGCTGAAAGGTCCTTAGATTTTTTTTGCGACCTCTGAGGAGCCGTATGAGGTGAAAATCTCATGTACGGTTTTGTAATAGCGATGGAAACAGTGATGTTATTATCGACTATTATTATCTAATAGTTCAAGTACAATTTATATAGTTGAAGCGCAGTCAAAACAAGGTTTTTGCGGATGGAATTTGTGGCGTCAACCTTTTGTGGCGTCAACCTATAGCGTTTGTCATTTTTTTTTTTAATTTTTTCTCTAGCCGAGTGTGAGAGATTACCTTTTGATTTACCAGTATTAGTAACAAGATGGACTTTACCGAGACTGAGAATCGACCAACTATTAAATCTTGGATAGAATTTTTTTTTACCTATTTCTCTAGGTAATTTATTATTAACAACTTCGTCCCAGCTTCTTTCACTGTAAAGGAATAGGATTTTCTATATTCCCAACTTATCTCAAACAAGAGAAAGAAACAAGTCAAATTATTTATAGATATTCAGCTATGTTTCCTATATTAACTCAGTTGTTGAATTCTTGTCAACAAACAATATGAGCTGCCAGGTATATTGGTCAACGTTTCATGATTACCCTGTACCACGCAAATCGTTTATCTGTAACTATTCAATACCCCTAGATCACATCGGAACGTTTCCGAGGCCAAATACACTTTGAATTTGATAAATGCATTGCGTGTGAAGTATGTATTCGTGTATGTCCTATAGATCTACCCGTTGTTGATTGGAAATTGGAACCGGATATTCGAAAGAAACTATTACTTAATTACAGTATTGATTTTTGAATCTGTATATTTTGTGGTAATTGCGTTGAGTATTGTCCAACCAATTTGTTATCAATGACTGAAGAATATGAGCTTTCTACTTATGATCGTCACGAATTGAATTATAATCAAATTGCTCTAGGTCGGTTACCGGTGTCAATAATTGATGATTACACAATTCGAACAATTTCTTCGAATTCACCACAAAAAAAAATGTATGAAACCTTGATTCAAAAAAATATTTTCAAAAATCCAAAATAGCTTTTGGATCTAAAGGAATGAGGTTTTTACTTGGTCAATCCAAAAGAAGAGTGGTGACTTCATTGTGAGTCCAAATTTATTTCTATTCGAATAATGATTTCAAAATAGATAGTTTAAACCCCTGCTTTCGAGAATAAGAATAGCGCACTAATTGTATCTACATCAATACACAACACCCCCATTGAAATTTCATTCAATGAAGAACTATAGCTTTTTTAGGATAACTCTTTTTTCCTGGTCAAGTCAACAAAAGCATGAAATATTTAGATTTATTTTGCCTATGAAATGAAATGGATTTACCTGGACCAATACATTATTTTCTTTTAGCATTTCTGGGATTCGGTCTTCTATTAGGAAGTTTGGGAGTAGTATTACTCCCGAATCCAATTTATTTGGCCTTTTCATTAGGATTGGTTCTTTTTTCTATATCTTTATTCTATATTCTATCGAACTCATATTTTGTAGCTGCGCAGCAGCTACTTATTTATGTAGGAGCTATAAATGTTTTAATCATTTTTGCTGTGATGTTCATGAATGGTTCAGAATATTACAAAGATTTTCATCTTTGTACCGTTGGGGATCGAGTTACTTCAAAAGTTTCTACAAGTATTTTTATTTCACTAATTTCCACTATTTTAGATACGTCCTGGTATGGGATCGTTTGGACTACAAAATCTAATCAGATTCTAGAGCAAGATTTGATAAGTAATAGTCAACAAATTGGAATTCATTTATCAACAGATTTTTTCTTCCATTTGAACTTAGTTCAATAATTATTTTAGTCGCTTTAATAGGTGCAATTGCTATAGCTCGTCAATAAGAAATCATTAAACCAAATAAAAAATAGAATCAAGGGAACATAAATGTTATAATCCTTGCACTCGAATTCCTATCTAAAATAGAATAGAACGGCTTTAGTTTTATATCCACCTATTACAATAAATTTCCTTGTTTTCTTCCATACTTGGTAGAATAAAATTTATTTTATTTTTCTTCCGATTGAAATGAATCAAAATTGATAAGGAGTTGGTTAATGATGCTCGAAGATACACTTGTTTTGAGTGCCTATTTATTTTCTATCGGTATCTATTGATTAATCACAAGCCGAAATATGGTTAGAGCCCTTATGTGTCTTGATGTGTCTTGAACTTATATTAAATTAAGTTAATATAAATTTTGTAACATTTTAGGATATTTTTGATAATCATCAATTAAGAGGCGACATTTTCTCAATCTTTAGTCTAGCTATTGCAGCCGCTGAAGCAGCTATTGGACCGGCTATTGTTTCATCAATTTATCGTAACATAAAATCAACTCGTATTAACCAATCAAATTTGTTGAATAAAAAAATTATATAAAAATTCGCGGGTTTGATAAAGTAAGATATGATCGTGGTTGGAAAAACATAAAAAATCAAAGTATTTTGGCCCTCGCTAATAAACAAATTTAAATTTTAAAGTAGATTTATTCTGATGACTTATTGATTCGTCTGGTATAGAAATATAGGATTCCTTTATAAGTTTGTTTACTAGACCGAAATTTTATGACGTTTCAAAATGTATAGATCCAATGTCACATTCAGTAAAGATTTATGATACATGTATAGGATGTACTCAATGTGTCCGAGCGTGCCCCACCGATGTATTAGAAATGATACCCTGGGACGGTTGTAAAGCTAAACAAATCGCTTCGGCTCCAAGGACCGAGGACTGTGTTGGTTGTAAGAGATGCGAATCTGCCTGTCCAACGGATTTCTTGAGTGTTCGAGTTTATTTATGGCATGAAACAACCCGCAGTATGGGTCTAGCTTATTAATACGTTCTAAAAAACTCTACTTGAATCCATTTTTTTTTTACCGACAAAATCTGTGTTCAAAAATTTTTGAACACAGATTTTTCTGACCCAAGTCTATCTTGTCTTTACCACGAATCACTTTCCTTTCTTAACAATAATTGTGGTTTTGCCAATATTTGCGGGTTCGTTAATTTTCTTTCTTCCACATAGAGGAAATAGAGTAATACATTTGTATACTATATTTATATTCATGTTATGCAGTTTGTTCTCATTTCCAATCAGATCATCCATTAATCCAACTAGTCGAGGATTATAAGTGGATCGCCCTTTTGGATTTCCATTGGCGATTAGGAATAGATGGACTCTCGATAGGACCCTTTTTACTGACGGGATTCATCACTACTTTAGCTACTTTAGCGGCTTGGCCGGTTACTCGCGATTCTCAATTATTTCATTTCCTGATGCTAGCAATGTACAGTGGACAAATAGGATTATTTTCTTCTCGGAACCTTTTACTTTTTTTCCTCATGTGGGAATTAGAATGAATTCCCGTTTATCTACTTGTATCCATATGGGGAGGAAAAAAACGTCTGTACTCAGCTACAAAGTTTATTTTGTATACGGCGGGGGTTATTTCGATCTCAATTTTATTGCCCGTACTAGGTATTGGTATGTACCCCGATTTTGTTCTTTCACTATCAGTTGAAAAGGTTGAAGTTATTCTATCTAATTCTTTTTATAGATAGTTTTTTTATGAAAACTTAGTATTTAGTTCTACAGACAAAAAGAAGGCTTTTTCTTATTCTCTTTTCTTACGTGTTAAGTCAAAAACTTTGTGTAAACTGTCATGAACCCGGGGAATCAAACCCCGGGTTCATGACAGTTTACACAAAGTTTTTGATACATGTTGTACACTTTTCTATGCGTAAAAACTCCCTTTTTAATTCAATTAGATGTTAATGGAAATGAACCATAACTATGTAGTCCTATTCCTAAAAGGTTGACACCAAAATAGCATATCCAAATTATAATAAATCCAATCGACGCCACAATTGATGAACTTGTACCCTTCCATTTTTTATTTGTTCGAATATGTAAATAAATTGCGAATATGATCCAAGTAATAAAAGCCCAAGTTTCTTTTGGGTCCCAACTCCAATAGGATTCCCAGGCTTCGTTAGCCCATACTGCTCCAGAAAGAATTCCTATGGTTAAAAAGATAAACCCTAGACTAATAACTCGATAACTCCAATAATCTAATTGTTGAATCAATTGTGACCTGTAAAAATTCTTTGGAGAAAAAAAAGAAGTATTTTGTAAAACAATATCCTGTTCATTTATGTATTCACTTTCACCAAATACAAACGACTCATTTAAATTGAAAAAATTCTGATTCGTATAAAAAAACTTTCTCTTTTTCCTAACCGTAATGGCTAGAAGTGATACTGATAATAATGATCCACATAAAAGTGCCGCATATCCTAATATCATCATACTTACGTGCATTATTAGCCACTCGGATTGAAGAGCGGGGACTAATATTGTTGATTCGTGTATTTGACTTAAAAGACCTGAAGTAGCAAAGCCCTGGGTAAAAATAGCACTTGGGCCAATTATTGTGCTTAGAACATTTTTTCTTTTTTTTAAATACGGAACTATATGAATAAAAGAAAAACTCCATGAAAGAAAGATTAACGATTCATATAAATTACTTAGTGGAAAATGTCCCGAATAAATCCAACGAGTAATTAATAATCCTGTTATACATAAAAAAGTCATTATCATGCCCTTTTCGGATGAATAATAAAGTTTTACGATTTCATCGACTAAAAAGGTTATCAAATGAATTGTAATTATAATGGAAATGATTGAAAAAGAAATATGAGTTAATATATGCTCTAAGGTTGGAAATATCATAAAAAAGTAATTTCTTAATTCTAAAATCGAAATCGGGAATTGAATTCATTATAGGATCTATTGACTTTTTTTGGAGATGACATGCCGCTACTCGGACTCGAACCGAGATGCTCTAGCACTGCTTCCTAAGAGCAGCGTGTCTACCAATTTCACCATAGCGGCGGCTTATCTTAAACTCATAATACCCTATAAATAACTAATCGTCTAGATTTAAGAATCCAATTGGGTGAAATGCTTTTTAGGAAAGATTCAAATTGACGAATAAAAATTAGTTCAAATAGGTATTTGAACTAATTTGTATTTTAGTTTAGGGGTTTACTTTTATTGTGTATTTTCGTTTTAGACTCTCCTCGTTTGAAATCTTCTAAAACTAGAAAGTCTACTATACTATATGGATTTACATTTATGGTGTATTTTCGTTTTAGACTCTCCTCGTTTGAAATCTTCTAAAACTAGAAAGTCTACTATACTATGAATTTAAATAATGCTTAAGGGTTGGATTTAAAAAAGTGAAACCAACAAAGAAAGTTTTTCAATGAAAAAAAAAAAGAATACTTTTTTTTCTAATTTAATAAATTTTCTTTTAATTTTAATTAGGTAACTAGAAGAATTCTGATTCGACATATTAGAAGTTTTAAAAGCGGAATGAATTCCATTTCCTATTGATTAACTCAACAGGGAATGGAACTCGGGAATTTTTTTTAGAAATGAGTCAATTTTTTTATCGGGACAATTTGAATAATTCCAATGTGTTAGGTTTTCTTACTTGTTCTATTTGTTTGTCGTAGAAAAAAACTTTTTGAATTCCCGGTAGAAAGCGATTTCGCTAAGGAAAACGCTTTTAACGCTGCCCAAGAACCCTCCCTTTTCCAAAAATTTTTACGAATACGCTTTTTTAATGCAGAAGTACGTTTTTTTGGAACTGCCATTTAAAGAAAAATTAAGAGATTACTCATCGTATAGCTGGATGTGAAAGACATCTAGTATTTTATTTAGAAAAATCTTTGCTTTTATAATTAATATTATATTTATTTTCTAAATAATAATAATATTGTTTTAAAAAAAAAATAAATAATAATATTCTTATTTATTTTTTTAGTAACTTGTCAAACTGAGAAATGAAAAATTCTGTTTAAGTTAGTGCATATATTCATATTCATTTTTTTCATTCAAAAGAGGTAAGGTCTGGTGAATTGGAAACAATTAAAACAATAAATAATTAAGAATTAAAAACTTTTTATGGAAAACACGTATCAATATACGTGGATGATAGCTTTCCTTCAACTTCCAGTTTCTATGTTAATCGGAGTGGGACTTCTTTTTTTCATTAGAATCAGTTACAATTGTAGTTATCAAATAGTTTGAATCTGGTTTTCCTTTCAAAAATAAAGAATGATCATTCAAGAATGATCATTCCCATTTAACTTGGTATATTCTGGTTCTGTAACCAAATTTTTCCTGAGCCTTAATAAATCCAAAATATTTGTTGAGAATACTTTTTTATCAAATCCACCTTTTTTCTGTTCAAATTCTTGGTAAAGAACATCCTTAAGAAGGATACGATGAATCTTATTGATCCCAAAATTCTCTATGAAATATCCTATATTTGTATTTGTTTTTTGCTGGATTGAAGGTGAAATACTTTTGTATATTGTTCTCCGATATGATCCGTTCAATAAAGGATCATGCTTTCTGGATAAGTATTCTTTTGTCGAATCATCATTACACAATTGAGTCCTTCTTTCCAGTATAGTCAAAGGACTATATTCTTTATCTAGAGTTTGAATTCGATTTATAAATTCGTTGTTGAAATTTTTCACCTTTTCTTTGTTCGTATTTCTTTTTTTTTTATAAAACCAAGAGGTGGAGAATTCATTAGAGGAATCCTTTTGCAGTATAAACCAGTATATCTTGCTTTTTATCATTTCCAAAAAAAGTGATA